GTCCACCAATTAGTAGGTATGAGGGGATTAATGTCGGATCCACAAGGACAAATGATTGATTTACCTATTCAAAGCAACTTACGCGAAGGACTTTCTTTAACGGAATATATAATTTCCTGTTATGGAGCCCGTAAAGGAGTTGTAGATACTGCTGTACGAACATCAGATGCGGGATACCTCACGCGTAGACTTGTTGAAGTAGTTCAACACATTATTGTACGTCGAACAGATTGTGGTACTATCCGAGGTGTTTCGGTGAGTCCTCGAAATGGGATGACCGAAAGAAATTTTATTCAAACACTAATGGGTCGTGTATTAGCAGACGATATATATATGGGTACACGGTGCATTGCCGCTCGGAATCAAGATATTGGGATTGGACTTATCAATCGGTTCATAACCTTTCGAACACAATCAATATATATTCGAACTCCTTTTACTTGTAGAAGTACATCTTGGATCTGTCAATTATGTTATGGACGGAGTCCCGCCCATGGCGACCTGGTCGAAGTGGGAGAAGCCGTAGGTATTATTGCGGGTCAATCCATTGGAGAACCGGGTACTCAACTAACATTAAGAACTTTTCATACTGGTGGAGTATTTACGGGTGGTACTGCTGAGCATGTACGAGCCCCTTACAATGGAAAAATAAAATTCAATGAGGGTTTGGTTCATCCCACACGTACTCGTCACGGACATCCCGCTTTTCTATGTTCTATTGACCTGGATGTAACTATCGAAAGTCAGGATATTCTACATAATGTGAATATTCCACCAAAAAGTTTGATTTTAGTTCAAAACGATCAATATGTAGAATCAGAACAAGTAATTGCTGAGATTCGTACCAGAGTATCCACTTTGAATTTTAAAGAAAGAGTCCGAAAACATATTTATTCTGAATCGGAAGGAGAAATGCACTGGAGTACTAATGTCTACCATGCACCTGAATATACATATGGTAATGTTCATCTATTACCAAAAACAAGTCATTTATGGATATTAGCAGTAAGTACGCGCAGATCCAGTATAGTGTCTTTTTCACTCCACAAGGATCAAGATCAAATCAATGTTGATTTATCTTCTATTTCTTCTATAGAAGATAAATCAACATCTGACCTCTCTATGACTAATGATCGGGTGAGACCTAAATTGTTTAGTCTGGACCTTTATGATAAAAAAAAGGGTATCGGGGTTCTTGATTATTCAAGATCCAATCAAATTCCATTTAACGGTCATTCGAATTTCATATATTCTTCTATTCTCCAAGAGAATCCCGATTTATTGTCGAAGAGACGAAGAAATCGATTCATAATTCCCTTACAATATTATGATCAAGAGCGAGAGAAAAAATTAATATCTCGTTTTGGTATTTCGATTGAAATACCCATAAATGGTATTTTACGTAGAAATAGTATTCTTGCCTATTTCGACGATCCTCGATACAGAAGAAACAGTTCAGGAATCATTAAATATGGGACCACAGAGGTGGATTCCATTATCAAAAAAGAAAAAGAGGATTTGATTGAGTATCGAGGAATAAAAGAATTTAATCTGAAATATCAAACGAAAGTGGATCGGTTTTTTTTCATTCCCGAGGAAGTACATATCTTACCTGGATCTTCGCTTATAATGGTCCGTAACAATAGTATTATTGGAGTAGATACACAAATAACTTTAAATATAAGAAGTAGAGTAAGTGGATTGGTACGAGTGGAGAGAAAAAAGAAAAGTATTGAACTGCAAATTTTTTCTGGGGATATCCATTTTCCGGGAGAGACGGATAAGATATCTAGGCACAGTGGCATTTTAATACCTCCGGGAACAGGAAAAAAGGATTCTAAAAAATCGAAAAAATGGAAAAATTGGATCTATGTCCAACGGATCACACCTACAAAAAAAAAATATTTTGTTTTGGTTCGACCCGTAGTCACATATAAAATAGCAGATGGGATCGATTTAGCAACATTTTTTCCACAGGATGCCCTGTGGGAAAGGGATAATGTCCAACTTAAAGTTGTCAATTATATCCTTTATGGAAATGGCAAGCCCATTCGAGGAATTTTTCACACAAGTATTCAATTAGTTCGGACTTGCTTAGTATTGAATTGGGGTCAAGAAAAAAATAGTTCTATAGAAGAAGAGGTACGTGCTTCCTTTGTTGAGATAAGGACAAACGATCTGATTCGTGATTTCATAAGAATTGAGTTAGTCCAGTCCCCTATTTCGTCGTATATTGTAAAAAGGAAGGATACGGCGGGTTCGGGATTTATTTGCCATAATGGATTAGATTGTATCAATATTAATCCTTTTTATTCCAAGGCGAAGATTTCGTCACTTACCCAACATAAACGAACTTCTGGTATTGGTACGTTGTTGAATAGAAATCCGGAATGCCAATCTTTGATAATTTTGTCATCATCCAACTGTTCTCGAATTGGCCCATTTAATGGCTCGAAATATAACAATGTGACAAAAGAATCAATTAAAAAGGATTCCACAATTTCAATTAGAAATTCATCGGGCCTCTTAGGTATTACTGTACCTAAAATTACGAATTTTTATTCATCTTACCATTTAATAACTCATAATCAGATATTGTTAAAGAAATATTTATTACTTGACAATTTTAAACAAACTTTCCAAGTACTTAAATATTTTTTAATGGATGAAAAAAAGAATATTTATAATCCCGATCCTTGCAATAACATCATTTTGAATCCATTCGATTTAAATTGGAACTTTCTATATCACGATTATTGTGATGAACTATCCCCAATAATTATCCTTGGGCAATTTATTTGTGAAAATGTATGTTTGTTCAAATACGGACCACACATAAGATCTGGTCAAGTTTTAATTGTTCATGTTGATTCTTTAGTAATAAGATCAGCTAAGCCCTATTTGGCCACTCCAGGAACAACTGTTCATGGTCATTATGGGGGAATCCTTTACGAAGGAGATACATTAGTTACATTTATATATGAAAAATCTAGATCCGGTGACATAACGCAAGGTCTTCCAAAAGTGGAACAAGTCTTAGAAGTGCGTTCAATTGATTCAATATCTATGAACCTCGAAAAGAGGGTTAAAGGTTGGAATGAGTGTATACCACGAATTCTTGGAATCCCTTGGGGATTCTTGATTGGTGCTGAGCTAACCATAGCCCAAAGTCGTATCTCCTTGGTTAATAAGATCCAAGAAGTTTATCGATCCCAAGGGGTACAGATCCATAATAGACATATAGAGATTATTATACGTCAAGTAACATCAAAAGTCTTAGTTTCAGAAGATGGAATGTCTAATGTTTTTTTACCTGGAGAACTAATCGGGTTGTTGCGAGCAGAACGAGCGGGGCGCGCTTTGGATGAAACAATCTGTTATCGGGTAATCTTATTAGGAATAACTAGGGCATCTCTAAACACTCAAAGTTTCATATCTGAAGCTAGTTTTCAAGAAACTGCTCGAGTTTTAGCAAAAGCTGCTTTACGGGGTCGTATTGATTGGTTGAAAGGTCTCAAAGAGAATGTTGTTCTGGGGGGGATTATACCTGTTGGTACCGGATTCAAAAAATTAGTGCATCGCTCAAAGCAACAAAAGAACATTCATTTGGAAATCAAAAAGAATAATCTATTCAAGGGAAAGATGAGAGATATTTTGTTCCATCATAGAGAATTAGTTTGTTCTTCTGTCCAAAATCATTTCCATGATACATCAGAACAATTATTTACGCAATTTAATGATTCCTGACCTAAGAGGATATTTCGTCTTTGAATTTCAATTCAAATCAAATAATTGAACAAATAATCGAAATTAAATTAATTCTTCTTTTTTGGTCTGATTTTGTTTTATTTGGTAATAAAGATTATAACGAATTAAAAAGAAGAATTAATGGTTTGGATCGTATATCAACTCAACGGTCAATCCTTGTGAGAAGGTTCCATCGGAACATTTATTTATTTCAAACTACCGGATCTCTTTGTTTTTTCTTAAGACTTAAGAAAAAACAAAGAGAAAGTGTGAGGAAAAATGACAAGAAGATATTGGAACATCAATTTGGAAGAGATGATGGAAGCAGGAGTTCATTTTGGTCATGGTACTAGGAAATGGAATCCTAGAATGGCATCTTATATTTCTGCAAAGCGTAAAGGTATTCATATTACAAATCTTACTAGAACTGCTCGTTTTTTATCAGAAGCTTGTGATTTAGTTTTTGATGCCGCAAGTGGAGGAAAACATTTTTTAATTGTTGGTACCAAAAATAAAGCAGCTGACTTAGTAGCAGCAGCTGCAAGAAGGGCTCGGTGTCATTATGTTAATAAAAAATGGCTTGGTGGTATGTTAACGAATTGGTCCACTACAGAAACGAGACTTCAGAAGTTTAGGGATTTAAGAGCGGAACAAAGGATGGGGAAACTCAATCGTCTACCAAAAAGGGATGCAGCAATCGTGAAGAGACAATTATCCACCTTGCAAACATATCTTGGCGGGATCAAATATATGACGGAGTTACCTGATATTGTAATCATCATCGATCAGCAAGAAGAATATACAGCTCTTCGGGAATGTCTTATTTTGGGGATTCCAACGATTTGTTTAATCGATACAAATTGTGATCCGGATCTTGCAGATATTTCGATTCCAGCCAACGATGATGCTATAGCTTCAATCCGCTTTATTCTTAACAAATTAGTATCCGCAATTTGTGAAGGGCGCTATAGCTATATAAAAAATCGTTCATTATGATTAATAATCATTATTATGATTAATTATGTTATGATTAATCATAATAAGGATAAGTCAATTATTTTGTGAACGTCATAGATTTATTGGATCGGTTATTATTCCTAGATTCGAATAAAGCAATAAAAAGTACTGGGTATATTATGTCATTTTTCGGTATCCTAACTATATGATCCATGTAGTATTAAAATAGATGAGTTAAGAAATATATGAGAAGATTGAATCAAAATAATTCCTTTTTTTTAAGTTCGATTTATGTCAGAGGACAATATGAATGCTATATCATGTTCCATTAACACACTCAAAGGATTATACGACATATCGGGTGTAGAAGTAGGCCAACATTTATATTGGCAAATAGGGGGTTTACAAGTGCATGCTCAAGTACTTATCACTTCATGGGTCGTAATTGCTATCTTATTGGGTTCGGTCACCATAGCTGTTCGGAATCCACAAACCATTCCAACGGATGGCCAAAATTTCTTCGAATATGTCCTTGAATTTATTCGAGACTTGAGCAAAACTCAGATCGGGGAAGAATATGGTCCTTGGGTTCCCTTTATTGGAACTATGTTCTTATTTATTTTTGTTTCTAACTGGTCAGGCGCTCTTTTACCTTGGAAAATCATAGAGTTACCTCACGGGGAGTTAGCTGCGCCAACGAATGATATAAATACCACTGTTGCTTTAGCTTTACTCACGTCAGTAGCATATTTCTATGCGGGTCTTACCAAAAAAGGGTTGAGTTATTTCGGAAAATACATTCAACCAACTCCAATACTTTTACCAATTAATATTTTAGAAGATTTTACAAAACCTTTATCACTTAGTTTTCGACTTTTTGGGAATATATTAGCTGATGAATTAGTAGTTGTTGTTCTTGTTTCTTTAGTACCTTTGGTAGTTCCTATACCTGTCATGTTTCTTGGATTATTTACAAGTGGTATCCAAGCTCTTATTTTTGCAACCTTAGCCGCGGCTTATATAGGTGAATCCATGGAGGGTCATCATTGATTAGCTTTCAAAATAGTTTTTTTGTTAAGCTTATCCCAATTTATGCTTAGTTCATCATAATCCGCTTGGTTTGGTTGGCGGATATAATAATAATATATGCAAATATATAGGGTCTAGAGTCGTAATAAGAAAGATGTACGATATTATCTAATTCTATTATAGAATTGTAAATTGTAAAAAAAAAGTCAAAAAATCTTAGGAAAAGGATCTTTTATACCATTTTCCTAAGATTTTGGCTCATTTATTGTTACCTGCCCAATCCTATTTTCTTTTCTATTTCTTATTTGCTCAGTCAATTTCAATATGACAATTTCTAATTGGAATAGAAATTGTTATCTTATTTTTTTACGAAGTGCTACTAAAAAAAGAATGAATTACGTAGGCTAAACCCGGCATATTCCATTAATTATACATATTCTATAGAAAATCCATATTGAATTAAATAATAAGTACAGTGCCCGTGTAAATGATTTGATTTTCCAATTCGATTCAATACAATATGAAAGGTAGTTTACGGTATGGAAGAAACAAATGTATATGTGATATTAGATATTCACTAGTTATATAGCGACTATACCTATATTATTTCCCATCCCAGTTCACTGCGTTTAGATCCCGATCCGATGCAAGTACTTTACTTTTCTTTTATTTCGTCTGTCTGTGATAATGCAGTGAATGAATAAATGGATCAATTAAAGGATATAGAAAATAACGAAGAGTTGAATGAAAAAAGAGTTCGAAAGAAATGTAATAACTAGAACCATATCCATATATATGGATATGGGTTTACAAAAAAATTTCATCACGAATACGAATAGTAGTAACTAAAAACAAGATATCGAAATTGTTCTGATTATTCAGTAAAATTCTTATTTCTCGGGATTTTAGTTACTTCGACCAGATAGAGTTTAGTAATAAAGAAATAAGTAATAATTCATTGGTTGATTGTATCATTAACCATTTCTTTTTTTTGTGCGAGGAACTTAGCTTACTATGAATCCACTGATTTCTGCCGCTTCCGTTATTGCTGCTGGATTAGCCGTAGGGCTTGCTTCTATTGGACCTGGAGTTGGTCAAGGTACTGCTGCAGGACAAGCTGTAGAAGGTATTGCGAGACAGCCAGAAGCAGAGGGTAAAATACGAGGTACTTTATTACTTAGTTTGGCTTTTATGGAAGCTTTAACAATTTACGGATTGGTCGTAGCATTAGCACTTTTATTTGCGAACCCTTTTGTCTAATATTCGATTTTTCTAATATTAGAAATTTGTTTAATACTAAAAAAAAAAAAATAAAGTACGTTACGTACTTTATTAACTAAAATGACTTGTCGTTTGATTCTTCGAATTATATCAACACTTCATTCAATCCTACAATTACTTATTCGTTGAAACAATACCTTCGGGAAGGACTGATTTGAGGATGAGGAATTAGCGGATCCGCTTGCTTTCTTCCTTCCCGTTTTTAGTACTTAGTACAATCAAAGGAAATCCTTAGCAAAAACTGCAACAAATGCAAATAGTTTATAATTTATGTAAGACCCATGATCTAACCCAATAAGATACTTATTGATTGGTAGAAGCTTAAAAATAATAAAATAAATAAGAAGCCAATCAATCAAAAAGAAAAAAATAATACTAAAAATAATACTAATAAAAAATAATACTAATAAGTTGAAGTAATATATGTATATATATTTTATTTATATAAATAAAATATATATATATATATATATATATATAAATTAG